ATCAATATTGAGTACCAAAACTGGGATGACCAATCGATGGATAGGCGGGAATATTTCACTCTTTTTAACTATGGTAGCGCCCATTTCCTTTGAGGATCGAGACGACGTGCCCTCCTATTCACCTTGCTATTGACAACATGTTTCATAGGCATTGACTTTGAAGTAGGAATAAAAACCTTGTGGTACGGTACTCCACCTTGCGGGGTTATATCCCATACGAAGAAGACCAAAATCCATACCTGGGTCAGGCACCCCAAATAGATTGAATCTTGATGAGTCGAAATTGCGTTTTTGGCCGGGTCGAGACAGCTTTCCTGGGACTGCCAGTGAAAGACTGAGTTTTGATGCTTTAAAGAATGCCTCTGAAACAGCCCATATAGTTTACCTGCTCGCCTACTACGGTTAAGGGAAATGTTTCTGTCGAAAGGCAAACAATGTGGGTAGTACGATTATTCCTCTTTATGTTAGGCTGGCCTATAGCCCTTTTAAAGTTTTTTAACTACTAGGTATCTTCCCGGTTGAAATAATTGATCATGAATAGTATGACACTGACTCAGATGCTGATCCGGGCCTCTGAAAGCACCTCCTGCAGGACTGGATTCTCGTTCTGAACCGAAGACCAAAGAGAAAGAATCCCTTGTTTCTAGGATCTAGAAATCGAACCGGCATAGCTTGAGAATGTAGGCTTCTACTCACATATGCAAAGGGTACCGAAGCCGAAAGAGTTTATTTAGGAATCTTTCCCCATAGGGGGTATGTTACTCGCGCCTAAGCTGATGTCTGGAATGCATATCTATTAAAATCTAGTGGGAAAGACTCTTTATATAACATGGTTCCGACATCGAATGATTCCCCACAAGGTGCCTGAAACTCTCATTTTGACAGCGGAAGTACATCCAGATTGTAAAGTTTCATTCTCCGGTGCCCAATTCCTACCTTTTGCTTGGTGATTTGACTTTCGATTGAGGAACGGGCTTGCCCTAGTATTCTAGTTCTTAATGATACGTAGTAAAACAAATCGTAAGATGAATCTTATACTTCCTAGCTAGGAGGACTACCCTCTATATTGACTTCGCTACTGAGACCACTTCCAAGTAAGAGCGCAAGCCGACCATACCATCTTTGCTGCGGAGGAACCTACATGTGAAAAAGAACCGATCATACGGAGCCCAAGGCTTGCTGCCTATGCCAGATGCTCCTTTCTTTGGAACTACTAGTTAGTCTTGCCTATGAAAATAGAATAGTCAAACAAGGTTCCTGGAGACCGTGAAAACTTTCATCTGATGGGCATATCTCTGTATAGAAACCGGGACTTTACCCTGTTGGGTGGGGAACATCTCAATTGAAATCGGGCGATCCCATGAAGGAAACGGGCATAGAGGCGAGGGACCATACCCTGCCAGATCTACTCGTGCGGTCAGCCTATGACACATACTTTAGGACGAATTCCTGGTCATTCCTACCATTTGTTCTCATCATGCCATTTTGACCACCTTGCAGCGTCGAAACAACTAAGGCAGAGGAAGAACCCAGCAGCTCTGTCAGCTCGGTTCTTCCTCTTGTGCCTTTGCGCGTGGAATGAATTATGAAAGGGTTGGCCTAATCGTAGTCAGAACAACGAGATCAAAGAATGAATAGGGGGCAGGATTAACAACCTTTTTCTTAGTGCGAAACGCATTCTCTAACGAAAACGAAAGAGGTTGGTAGGAAAGCTTCCCGTCGAGTGGGATCAGAACGATCTTGTGTCTCCGTAGCAAATGGTCCATTTATTGATGGATCAAAAGGATAAAACTTGAGGAAAGAGCTTTGTCTTCAATAGCTTTAGCTTTTCCGGTCAGAAAGTTCAATCTGAACGATCAAGAGTTGAGAACAGTCCTTCTTTTGATTCGAAAAGAGCGATTTCAGCAAGACAAAAGAAGGAATGACCAACTTGCTTGTGGGATCCGCTTTTGAATCTTTAATGATTGGTCTTTATCTTTCCGTTTCGGAGAGTGCGCAGTTGTGCGCCTAAGACGAAAAGGATTTATTGCAAGCTATTTCGGTGCATGGTCAAGCTCCCAAGATGGAGAATTGTTTCTAAACAAAACCACATTCACCGGTAGGAGAAGGTGCTTATGCCAAAAATGGAATGAGACGCTACTACAGAGATCAGTAGGTGATCAGTAGGTCCAGCCGTCAGTACCTTATATTACACAAACCCTTTGGCCAGCTATTCGGCCTAACCTCTTAGGCATTCGTGGACGCGAAAGGCGGCACCCTCACTCGACAAAAGGCAAAGCAAACTCAATTCAAGAGCGAGGTTTTTAGGATCCCCTTCTGGCACGAATGAGAAAGCAGCCAGCTGAGCTGGTAGAACAGGAAAAGCAGCACGCGTGTGGAAGAAAAGGGAGTGCTTGCGGACATAAAGACTGGACTTCGTGCGTGGGTTCGAGTTCAGTACGAGTACCTCGTAGCCGAGCTACTATTATTAAGAGATCGGGGTTGGCGAACCCTTTGCTCAACTTGAAGTAAAAGGAAGGTGCGCACCTATGTCCATCCTAACAAAATAAAACCCCTATTATTGGGCAATAGCTGCGGCAATAGCTGCAGGTTTCATTATCCAGAGGTTTCTCTCTCAATAGAAGGAATTGGGAGCGGAACTATCTTCGTATTGGCCGGAAGCTCTATAACCATCCCCAAAGAGAGGAAGTCAAAGATAGCTACTAACAGAGCTCAAAGCAGATAAGAAATCGGAAGAGACAGACGCAAGGAAGATCAGAGGCCAGAGGAGGCTCGAGACCTCTCGTCCTAGCAGCCGATCACTCACTAATAGCTACTACCAGATAAGCATAGGATAAGTAGTAACTACCTATAGCAGACTGCTTTCACTGGCCTTAGAGAACTACCAGCACAGGAAGGAAGTAAAGCTACATACTACTGGAAAGAGATGGCTAGATATAAGGGATTCTAATTCATCCTAGCTTGATATAACCTTTAGGAAGGAGATTGCTAAGGATAGCCCGGAAATCAAGAACTAAGACCGAAAAGCAGATAACCATATAGAGGAGAATAGGTAGCTGCTCTTGAGCCACCAATAGAAGGTTAAAAGAAGGAGGCTAAGCCTTCTCACTCATTAGTGCAATCTAATTCTATAGATAGCCGGAAGATATAATTCGTTATAAGGCAGCTTGATCTATCCCTACAGTCAAGCTAGCTACTAGGATAGATTCCCATCTAGCTACTAGAGGGGGAAGCAAAGTCACCTAAGCAAGTCAAGGACAGAAAGAAGAGCGTCCTATTATGCGACATAAATTATTAGGACACTAAATAGTCCGCAACTCTGATAGGATAGATAGGAGATAGAAGGAATTCTTATCGCTTAGCGCTTGTGCTGCGGTGCACTTAAATCTAAATAGGGTGGTATGGGCGAGAAAGATAAAGAGAAGATCTAGACAAAAGACCTACTCGATGGAATTAGCCAATGTGTGCTCCTAAAGTTAGAAAACGTCCCGGCAAGAGCTGTCAGAATTCATCCCAGAAGGTAAATTACCCTTTCTCTTGTGCCTGCATTCGCTATTCCTATTCCGCGAAAGCTTTTATGCCTAGCCCCAAAAGGTGCTTCAGCTACGCTTTGGAATTGAGCTACCAACAGACCAGCCCTTCCCGAGAAGAGCCAAAAGCGAAGGAGTTTCAGTAAGTAAGAATAAGATTAATGATTTGTGAAACATACTATTGACAACATTAATCCGCCTAGCAAGAAAGAAGACTCTAGTCTCATCTCTTAATTACTTGATCAAGACGGTGCAATCGATTGAAGACCGGGCACTTAATGTCTAGATTGAGATCGAGATTAAGCTCCAAGTCATGTAGGTTCACGAGAAGGACGTTTGTTTTCTACCATAAACAGAGGAGTTCGGTTGCATTTACTAGGAGAAAGATTTATCTCAATCGCTGGCAGTTGGACAAGGAAAGGCAAGAGCGAGCAGCCACACATGAACCGCGATAAACGATGTCATGATAGGCTTTCCATAACCATCTTTCCCGACGTTGGTAATCAAATCCTTCTTTCAGTATCACGGGCAAACACTCGATCAAGTACGCGTGCCACACCATTGACACTTGATTATAGCGAAACCTTGTGAATGGGTTTTCGTACACCACGTTGAGAAAGACCAACTTCCTCTAGTCTGATGGATCGCTTTCTCTTGCGCATTAATGAATGGATCGAGGAATTGCGTATGAAAGGTTTATGGTCTATCTTATACTATCTAGTACGATCGATCAAGTCATTCAGTACAGTATCTTCGTCGGTCTCGGTCTCGGTCGTTGTAGTTGATATTGATTCTGATTAATTCGTTGTTATGATGTTCCAGTTTCGTTTCTGTTTGTACATCTTTCTCCCATGCTTTCCGTTGGTCAACAACCAACCAACCAGCTAGTTCTTCACTACTCGTACAGGAAGGAGTCTCTTTCTGTCTGGAGGATTCATTTTTCTCAATCAAGAATGCCTCAACTGGATAAATTCACTTATTTCACACAATTCTTCTGGTCATGCCTTCTCCTCTTTACTTTTTATATTCCCATATGCAATGATGGAGATGGAGTACTTGGGATCAGCAGAATTCTCAAACTACGGAACCAACTGGTTTCACACCTGGGGAACAACATCCGGAGCAACGACCCCAACAGTTTGGAAGATATCTCGAGAAAAGGTTTTAGCACCGGTGTATCCTATATGTACTCAAGTTTATTCGAAGTATCCCAATGGTGTAACGCCGTCGACTTATTGGGAAAAAGGAGGAAAATCGCTTTGATCTCTTGTTTCGGAGAAATAAGTGGCTCACGAGGAATGGAAAGAAACATTCTATATTTGATCTCGAAGTCCTCATATAGCACTTCTTCCAGTCCTGGATGGGGGATCACTTGTAGGAATGACATAATGCTAATCCATGTTCCACACGGCCAAGGAAGCATCGTTTTTAATATAATTATGACTTGGTCGTTCGGAAGAGAATCTTTCT